AAGTCAAGAAATTCTATTTGCTCAATAAATTTGCCCCCCGCCATACTTTCTTTCCCTCTGTTTGTTCACTACTTCGCCTGAACCTAAACAAAAGAGTTCCAAGAGACCCGGATAAAGAAGAAATAGTAATCTTTGACGAATTAGGAAGAAAAAGAATTATTATTTCGATACAAGAAAAATCGGCACAAGAAAAAGGATTTTTCGCCTTTTTCTTGTGCCGAATAGAGGATTAAGAAGACCAGCAATCCCTCCTAAAAGGGTTTGTTCCTTTTATTTTTCTCACCTTTGCCTTGTATTCTCTTCTTTTGCATGAGATATAAATAAGGAATTCCAGACATCCCGCAAACAAAAAACAGTATAAAGAAAAAAAGGACTTACAAAATTGATCATACATAATTGTAGCGATCGCCAATAAATTGAGGCTTTTTACCAACTTGATGGTAAGAAATCCCGGGCCCTAGAAATTCATTTCATACAATTGAACCTTTTCAAACTGTTTCTTTTTGAGAACCAAAAAAACTTGTGCCAAAATAACAGATGCGAAGAAGAACAAAAGGCCTTGGACGCGTAATGGATCTTGAAGCACTATTTCTGCATCCCCCTGACCAAACCCTCCTACATTAGGATTGCTTGTTAATGGTTGATCAAGCTTGATGGATTCCCCCTCTGAAACAAGAAGTTCTGGCCCAGGAGGTATAATATTAACCACTTGGCGTCCATCCGATGCATCAACTATGGTTATTTCATATCCCCCTTTTTCTTTACGTAGTATTTTTCTTACTATACCTATTGATGTAGCATTATAGACTGTATTGTTACTCTTGCTACCATCAGGATAGATCTGCCCCCTTCCTCGGTTCCCCCCTACATATATGGGATATTTTAAGAAATGAACGTCTTTCTTCGTAGCAGGATCGGGGGAAAGAATGGGAAAGACGATTTCACTATATTTCTGACCGGGAACAGGGCCTATCACAAGAATATTTTTTTTATTGGGACGATAACTCTGAAAAGAGAGATTTCCTATCTTTTCTTTCAACTCAGGAGAAATACGATCGGGGGGCGCTAATTCGAATCCCTCGGGCAAAATAAGAACAGCACCCACATTCAACCCTCCCTTTTTCCCATTAGCAAGAACTTGTTTCAGTTGCATATCATAAGGAATTCGAAGAACTGCTTCAAATACAGTATCAGGAAGCACAGCTTGTGGAACTTCAATATCCACGGGCTTATTAGCTAAATGGCAATTGGCACATACAATTCGTCCAGTTGCTTCTCGTGGGTTTTCGTAACCCTGCTGCGCAAAAATGGGATATGCATTTGAAATAGATGTCCGAGTTATTACGTATATCATGATCGATACAGAAATCGATCGAGTCATCTGTTCCTTTACCCAAGAAAAAGTATTTCTATTTTGCATGTCCAATCACGGATCCCGGAATTGCTACAATAAATTAGATAGGTAGCTAAGCTAATCTAGTTCCCTATACACGAGTCTGTTGTCATTGTACTGCACTAGTTGTACTGGAATGATGAATACCTTGAACAGGTAGAAATAGAAAGAATTTCACTAAAATGGAAAAGGTCTTTCGGAAGAAAGATGCTGATTTGATTGATATCAGGAGATCAAATGAGTTCTTCATTCATTCATTGAATGATAAATGACTACAAGCGAAGGAGATAGACGGTTTAAATAATGAAAGATCCAATATTTCACAATTGTATCTAGAATCACTGGAAAAGTAGAAACAAGACCAGACAGAATTTGATCGTTATGAGCCAATCCAAAATCGTTGTAGACCCAACTAATTATTAGTTCCCAACCGCGGGTCGAGTGAAATCCAATCCATAAATCAGTAACTAAAAGAATGAAAAAAGCTTTTATTGTGTCACTTAAGTTATAGAAGAATTCCTGAACCCAAGAATTAAGAATGACAAGTTCCTCATTACCCAGAAAAAAATAACCGCTTAGAATAGCGAAACAGATTATATTTGTCGAGAAATGCAAAATGATATGGAGATGATATTCGTTATGTGTTTTGGCCAATTGTATTGTTTCCCTGCGTATTCCTATACCAAGTTTTTGTATATATGTCTTCGGGTACTCCTTTATCATTTCGTCCAACAGAAAAAGTTCTTCTAATTCTATGAATCTTTCTAGAACATTTTTCTCTTGAATATCATTTAAGAGAGTTTCGGATTGCCTGGTATTCCACCAATTCTTAATCCAAAGTTCTAGACATTTGTTAAATGAGAAAGAGACCCACCAGGGCAAAAGTACGATAGATACGAGATATGGGAAAGAAGGCAATGCTTTCTTTTTTTTCATTTTTGATCTGTGAATTGAATTGTTAATGAACCTGCTTCATCCGTTGACTTTATATGATATTTATTTTTCTTTGAAGCATGAATTCTATAACAAGGTATTGAGACCGTGTATCTATTCCTCTTTTTGTATACTAGTGGAATTTCATTTAGTTATTAGATATAAATGGAATGGTAGAATAAAAAACCCTTTCGGATGAAAATGGAAAAATATTCTGTCCAGGTATCTCACTCGGACAAATTGGAAGCAATTTGATCTTATCCTCGTTTGTTCCTTTCTTTAGATAAATACTCGAAAATCCCTTTACAATAACGAATAAGGAATCGGATTTCGAAAGGACCCCCCTCCCCCCACCAGTTCAATTAATAATTTTGCAATGTTTCCCCGTTTATCCACAACCCAGAAAAATAAGATATCAATTCCAAATCTTGGACCTAAAAAGATAAGAGGAATTCTGTAATATGAAACCCATGTTCGGATATATTTAATGAATCCCTATTTTATTTTAGACTTTTTTGTATTCGAGATCTTCCCGTTGAGTTGGTGTACGTACGCATATGAAATATTTTTTGTATACAACATAGTATACAAAAAATTTATTCTTTTCTTAATTTATTCTTAATTCTTAATTATAGTAGAGTTTTTATTCGAGTTATTCTATATACGATACGTCCTCCCGCTTTTTTGTTTTATTCTATGCAAGTCACCAACACAAGGGAGGGGGAAATAGAAAAATGGAACACGTTTTGTTCGAATGAACATTCCTAGAAGACCTCCATTGTATTAAAAATTAGCAAGTTCCTTCCCCCGTGTTGAGAAAACATTTATTCTTCAATTTCTTCTTCATTCAATTCATCTCAAAATACTTCAATTGGTACGCGCAAGAAATAGGCCAATTCGGCAGCTTTTTGTTCAATTTCTCGTGGAGTAAAAAACTTCTCATCAGTACGAGTCAAGGGAATGACCCCTTGGCCCCGGATTTCCATATAAAGGATACGACGAGGATAAAGACCCTCTTTAACCTGAATTCTGATTGATTGGATATCCCGCATAAGTAATCGAAGGAAGACGCGACGTTTTATTCCAGGGAATCCCCAACGAAAAATGCACACTATTCCTTCTTTTCTATCGAATCGGTCATAACCACTACCTACATTCCACAAAATAGTGCTCCACAAATAGGAGCTAATGAATAGACCCGCGATTCCGTAGAAAGACATCACGACCCCCTGTGGAAAAAAAAGAATTTGTTGAGATGGAAATACAGATATCATATTCTTACCAAGATAACTGGAAGTTCCAACCACTAAGAATCCTAATGAACCTAGAAAAAGAATACAGGCCCAGCAAAAATTACTTATTTTTCGAGAACCCTTTAGAAGTTCTATCCATATATGTTCTGATCGCCAATTCATATTATATATACTAGATCCAGCTGCGGTCGATTGAAATTGAGAGAATAAGCTAAATGACTTTGCCTTTACCTTTTTTTTGATTCTTAAATCGCCTTCAGCAACTAGTACTCTTCTGATGTGAAATAATTGGTTAGATACATTGACTTTCTATTAAAAAAAAAATATTCGTTCGTTGATCCATTTAAAATTAAACTCGCTATACCCCGCTCCTCATATACATGCATTTACGCGGGTATCCTGTATCCGCATCCATAGGAGTTTTTCATTTGTGTGTAGAAAGAGCCACATATTCTACCCTATTACTTACACTAAAAAAATATCTGTATTATGATCCCGCGTGGAAATAAATTGATAAGATTTGGCCCCATCGGGTCTAGACAATCTTATTTTTTTGGACATAAAGAAATAAAGAAGCCATTGCAATTGCCGGAAATACTAAGCCTACTAAAGGCACGAAAATAGAGGGTAAGTTAAGATCTGTCATAGCATAGGTGTCCCAATGAAAATTTACTATTTCTATCTAGAGATTTGTATCTATTAGAAAAATATCTTAAGATTCTAAAAATATCTTAAGTTAAGATTCTTATGATATAATTAAATATATCTGTAAGTATATCTATTATAAGGAATATTGACTATTGTATTTTCTAGTTTGAAAAATAAAGAATTTCTATAGAAATTAATAGAAAGAAATTAATAGAATGGATAATAATAAAATTGCAAAATTGGACCCACAAATGCAACGTTCGCGTCAAGTTCTGAAATAAGGATATCCCCCAACATACCGAAACCAGTTGTTATTCCACTGGTTGTAGGGGTTGTAAGGATTGATACATAGGGCTTTTTAGTTGATTGATAGTGCCGTAAGAAGCTATTTTAGCCATTTGCATTAAGCTGTAAAACTTCCCTCCTGCATACGTGCTTCTCCAGAAGCGCATACAATAATGAGCGGTAAAGAGTGAAAAATAGCATAACTCAATCAAACGGGTAATTTTCTCACCTACTACAGATCCTATACTTACCCCCTCGGAACTCAAAATCCATAACTGCAATTGCTATACGAATATCCTCTAGTAGACCTAAACCAGCTTCAGCTAAACCTGTTTCTTTTTGATCATACCACATAAGCGCCATATAATTATTCTCCAATTCCCATTCAAGTTCTTCTTCGGAATCGGGTTCCTCTTCTGAGGAGGGTTTTTCCTCAGAAGTCGGTTTACCTTCTTCAGCGGATTCTTGCTCTTCTTTCGAATTGAGCTCCTGTTCAAAATAGCGACGGATTCCCTTCAGAAGGGAAGCTCCATTCGGAAAGAGACCCAAACGGGTCAACGCTGGACATATTTTTATATAAGTATAAGGCCTCACAAGTGCCCGCATCGACCGAACGTGCAATTTGGTCGATGCGGGCACTTGCATAAAGAACTTAAGGAATGAAACATATTTCGAAAAAGACGAATAAACAAGTTTGCTTAACACTTATTTCTTACTTATTTATTATTTAATTTCCATCTTCAACAGAGTACTCGAGACGATCAATCCTGAAATGAAGGATCAACTTTTCTCGAACAAATAAACTATTCCAATGAAAATTTTTGATAGTATAGAGTTCTCGTACTTCTTCGACTCGAGTACCAAAAGAAAGAAAAATGAAGTAAAAAAAAACAAAACCTTTCGTGTAAAGAAAAATTACGGTCTTTACTTATGGTATTCTTTCTTTTACTTTTACCTAAATTACCTAAAAGAAAAAATTCAACTCCGAAGCAAAAATCAGAGAAGTATGATTTTTTCGTATCCATCATATAGAACGAACAATTCTTACCTTACCCTTACTGGGAGTGATAATTATAGATATTTAAAGAATCACAGATCGAGATCGTTTTCCCTTAATCAAAGGACCCTTTTTCCTGAAATATAACAAGAATATATATCATAAAGACATAGATCTCATTTTTTATACAGTGTTTTACTTCAAGTTTAATAATTTTTTAATCAATTCGAAAGTAGAGTAGACAGAGTATATGAATTTCTCTCTAATCCTTACATTCCATTGATTTACAAATGGATATTTGCAAATCAGATAATATCAAAAACACAAAAATAGAGTCCATATCCATATAATAAAAATCCTTTTTTTTCTTTTTATTTACTTACTTTAGTTAGGTTTGGGGAAAAGGAATGGAGAGGCCCTTCTTTCACATTGGATGTCGAATGCATCATGTAAGAATTCCCATTTCATGGATATAGAGCATAAAGTTTCTCTAAGAAGTTAACTTCAAAACGCATATTGAGTAGTACGGGCATACCCTGAATGTGACTGATAGAACAAAATTTTTAATGAAAATAAAGATATTCAATTTCACCCGAATTCGACACTTGATTACGTTTATGAGAAAGAAAATGAATTCTTAGAAATGAATCGAAAAGTTCATAAGAGAAAATTATTCTCTTTAACAAACTTTTGTTTCGTGTGGGGCACAATACGATCTCATCTTTCATTTCATCAGAAACAATTTGGGACGGAAGGATTCGAACCTCCGAGTAACGGGACCAAAACCCGCTGCCTTACCACTTGGCCACGCCCCATTTCGGTTTTTATTCGACACTAATAAACACTAATATTAGTATTTGGTATTCGTCAATCCCACTCCAATTACATAAAAAATAGGGAATATTTTGTTGCTACGACTCTACGCATGCGGATAATATAGAATCAAAAAAATTCATTGATCATTACATAGAATTCTATTAAGATATTATATGAAAGTCGAAATTCTTCCATTCTCATTTGAGAATGCGAATACAAGGAGGTATTTTGGGTTTAGGAAAGTCCGAAGAAAAAAAGGATTTTTGAATCCGCCTTTTTCCTTTTTCCCTTAGAAAAATAACTCAATCAAAATAAAATTATCTAATCTACAAGAACGAAATGCTTGTTATGCCTAATATACTTAGTTTAATCTGTATCTGTTTTAATTCTGTTCTTTATCCGAGTAGTTTTTTCTTCGCCAAATTGCCTGAAGCTTATGCCATTTTCAATCCAATCGTGGATGTTATGCCTGTGATACCTGTACTCTTTTTTCTATTAGCCTTTGTTTGGCAAGCTGCTGTAAGTTTTCGATGAAATCTTTACTATTCCGCTAAATTGAATGATGTATTCATTCAAAAAAAAATTCTAAAAATGGATAAGACCCGATAAATCTTATATTATGAACCCTCGATTCAAAAATGGAAATTCTTGTATATTGAATGAATAACTGCAGCAATGAATTTGGATCACCTTTTCCCCTTTTCCCCGTCCTGACCCTCCGTTGAGGAGGTACCTTTAGGTACCCACAATACCTAATTATTGATATGACAAGCAATTTTTGGTAACGAGGGAATAAAAATCTTTATTACAAATCAATTCTTGAAAAAAAAAATTGCAAGAATTGATTTTTTCATTTTTAGGCATCAAAATAAACAAAATCAATATAGTGGATGTGTGTGGTAAGGAAAAAACGGGTAATCTATTCCCTTTAAAAAAATAATCTTGGAGATTGTGTAATGCTTACTCTCAAACTTTTTGTTTACGCAGTAGTGATATTCTTTGTTTCCCTCTTTATCTTCGGATTCTTATCTAATGACCCAGGACGTAATCCTGGGCGTGAGGAGTAAAAAGAAAAAATTTTTCGAAATTTTTTCTTACAAATTGGATTTGTTTCATACATTTACCTATGAGAAAATCCGGGGGTGAGAATTCCTTCCAATTCGAAAGTCCAAAAT